ATGAAAGGGTTTACTTTTGTTTCTATAAAAATAATAATAATTCTTGTTTTTTTAGTTATTCTTATTCATTTTTTACCTTCTCGTTGTCCCGATACTCAGAAGAGTTCTCCTTATGAGTGTGGTTTTGATCCTTTGAATTCTGCTCGGGTTCCTTTTTCTTTTCGATTTTTTTTGGTTGCTATTTTGTTTTTGTTGTTTGATTTAGAGGTTGCGTTGTTGTTTCCTTTACCCTTTTCTGTGGCTAATATAGATGAGCTTTTTGTAGTTATTTTTATTAGTGTTTGTTTTCTTTGTGTTCTTACGTTAGGGTTAGTTTATGAGTGGGTGAAAGGTGGTTTGGATTGGGCGGATTAGTTGTTAATAGAAAATTATGAAACTTTTGTTGTTTAGTTCAATCGGTCTTTTGTTTACTTGTTTAGTTTGTCCTTTTGGTTTATTATGGGGCTTGGTAGTTTTTTTAAGTGGTGTTGTGTTTTTGTTTAGCTCTGCTCTAATAGGGGGTAGGTGGTGTGTGTGGGGTTTTGTTACTGGTTTTTTGGGTGTAGATTTTACTGGGTTGCCTTTAATTATTCTTAGTTGTTGGCTACTTCCTTTGACTTTATTAGCAAGTAGAGGACATATGTCCTCTACTTCTGTGTTGGAGCAACGTTTGTACTGCTCTCTTTTAACTCTTGTTTTAATTAGTTTAATTATTACTTTTAGTTCTTTAGAGTTGATTTTGTTTTATATATCTTTTGAAGCTACTTTAATTCCTATACTTATTATAATTTCTCGGTGAGGTTCTCAATATGAGCGATATCAAGCAAGTATATATTTTGTTTTTTATACTTTATTAGGGTCTCTTCCTTTTTTAGTTTCTTTGTTTTCTATTAACTCTTTTTTAAGTTCTTTGTTTTTACCTTTTTTTGATTTTGGGGGCTTGTCTGATTTGGGGGTAAAAAATTATGTGTGTATTTGGTGATTTTTTACTTTTGTAATTTTTATAGTTAAGATGCCTGTTTATGGTTTTCATCTTTGGTTACCTAAGGCTCATGTTGAAGCTACGGTTGCGGGCTCTATGTTGTTGGCTGCTGTTTTGTTGAAGTTGGGGGGTTACGGCCTTATTCGTTTGTTGAAACTTTTTAGTTTAGTAAATCTTTTTAGGTTTTCTGGTTTGTTGACTGCTTTTTGTGTTTGGGGGGCTTTTATGGTGGGTGTTATTTGTCTTTGTCAGAGCGATTTGAAGGCTCTAATAGCCTATTCTTCTGTCGGTCATATGAGTTTGGTGGCTGGGGGCGTGTTTTCTGGAACTAATATAGGTGTAAATGGTTCTATGGTTTTGATGGTGGCCCATGGTTTGGTTTCTTCTGGTTTGTTTTGTTTAGCAAATTTTCTTTATGAGCGCAGTGGTACGCGTACTCTTGGTTTGATGCGGGGTTATAAGTTTTTAATGGTTCTTATGGGGTTGTGGTGGCTTATTTTTTGTGCGTCTAATCTAGGGCTTCCTCCATTACCTAATTTGGTAGGGGAACTTATGATAATTTCTTCTTTGGGTTCTTTAGACTTTCTCCTTCTGATTGTTGCTAGAGCTTCAACGGTTGCTAGAGCTGTTTATTCTCTTGCTGTTTTTCAGTTTACTCAGTCTAATAAGACTTTAAAAAATTTTTATAATATACCAAAGATTTATTTCCGGGAGCACCTTGTCATGTTTCTTCATTTGGTCCCTCTTTTTTTAATAGTGGTGAATCCTTCTGTTGTTTGTATTCATTTTTAGTGGTTAGGGTAATTAAATTTTATAATGTTAGTTTGTGGTACTAAATTTGGGGGTTAAATTCCTCCCTTTAACCCAGAGGTTTATAGGTTTACCAGGGGCCTGCTAAGCTTGTTGGTTTGCGGTTCAACTCCGTTAAAATTTCGGTGAAACTTGTTTTTTATCTTGCTAGTATAGGGCTTTTTATATTTTTTATACTGTTAATTAAAGTTTTTTCGGCTTCTAGGGTTTATTTTAAGGCTGGGGAGTTTAAGCCGTTTTTGGGTTTGTATGTTTCTGGCAGTTGTAGTTTTTGTGATTTTGGGTTTTTAAGGGTTAGATCGTTGAAGGCTTTAGTGTTTTTTAGTTTCTTGGTTTTTTATTTTTACTTGAGTTTGGGGTGTCCTTTAGTTAAGGTTGTTTTGTTTGATTGACTAGAGGGTGCAGGGTTTTTTGGTAAAGTTTGTTTTGTCTTTGATTTTTATTCTATCTCTTTTTTTTTGGTTGGGAGTTATGTTACTTGGTCAATAGTCCAATTTTCTTACTATTATATGGTGGGGGATCCTCGTTGGCCCACATTTTTCCGCTTGCTTTTGGTTTTTTTATTGAAAATGCTTCTTTTAGTTAGGTCTGACAATCTTTTTTTTATTTTTGTTGGTTGGGAGGGTGTTGGATTTTTGTCTTTTCTTCTTATAGGATGGTGAGGAACTCGTAGGGATGCTAACAGTGCTGCTTTGGAGGCTGTGATTTATAATCGTGTTGGCGATTTAGGGTTTTTGGTTTTTTTTTGCATTTCTTTTTGTTATTTAAATACTTGGTCTTTGGGGGGGATAGGAGTTTCTTATGAAGTGTTAGATTCTTTGATTTTAGTTGTTTTTCTTTTGGGGGGCTTAGTTGCTGCTATGGGAAAGTCTGCTCAGTTGGGGTTTCATCCTTGGTTGCCTGCGGCTATGGAGGGTCCGACTCCTGTTTCTGCTTTATTACATAGTAGGACTATGGTAGTAGCGGGTGTTTTTTTTTTAATTCGTTTAGGTAATGTAGTGGAGTTTCCTAGTATTTTTTGTAGTTTTTGTTTGGTTGTAGGGGGTGTAACTTCTATGTTTGCTGCTAGTGCGGCTGTTGTGCAGTATGATATAAAGAAGATAGTGGCGTATTCTACTACTAGTCAGCTTGGGTTAATGGTTGTTTCTATCGGTTTAGGGAATTTCGTTGTTGCTTTTTTTCACATTTGTACACACGCTTTTTTTAAGGCTATGTTGTTTCTTTGTTCTGGAAGGGTAATTCATAGATTGAGGGATGAGCAAGATTTACGTAAGATGGGGGGCTTGTTTTATTTTCTTCCGGTTACTGGGGCTTGTATTACTTTAGGAAGTTTAGCTTTGGTGGGAACTCCTTTTTTAGCTGGTTTTTATTCTAAGGATTTGATTTTGGAGGTGGGTTTGGTTAGAGTGTGTAAATTTTTGGGTGTTACTCTTGCTTTTGTTTCTTCGTTGTTTACTGTTGTTTATAGTTTTCGGATAGTTGTTTTTTGTTTTTTGTTTCCTTCTATGGTTAAAAGTTTGTCTCCTATAGTTGAAGAGGATAGGAATTTAATATTGCCAATAAGTCGGTTAGCTCTTGGAACCATATTTTCTGGTTGGGTTTTTTGCGGTTATGTTTTTCCTGGGCTCGTGTTGGTTTTACCTGTGGGGTTGAAGATTATAGCTTTTTTGATGGTTTTTGTTGGGGTGTTGTTAGGTTGTGGTATTTATTTAGGGTTTAGTGGTTATAGTTTTAATAGGTTGGTTTATAGGTTTTTCGCTAATCAGTGATTTTTTCTTACGTTTTTTCATAAAGTGGTTTCGGGGTTTTACTTTGTAGTTTCGGTTGTTTTTGGCACTCGTTTACTTGATCGGGGGTGAAGAGAAAGGGTTGGGCCTCATGGAAGGGGTGTTTTGGTTACAGATTTGTCTTCTTTTCAACAGGGTTTACAGACTGGTTATATAAAGTATTATATTTTAAGTTCTATTTTAATATCTTTAATATTAATAACTCTTGTTATGTTAAGGTAGTTTATAGGGCTCGGAGGGTGGTTTCTTCTATTCCTCGAGATAGGTCTAAGACTATAAAAAGAGCTATTAGTAGAATGTACCCGGCTGTTGCAAGAAATCTTATCATTGATATGTGGTAAAGGTACGCAGTACCTTCTGCGTCTAGAAGACTAGATAAATCAAGTTTTTGTTTTATTGGTTTTCATTTGGTTTTATTGTAGAGTATTCTTGTCCAAGTGGTTGTGAAAGTTATTAGGGTAATCATTTCAATTGTTTTTCTGACGTGAGGGAATCGCTCTGCTCTTAAGGCTCTAGAGTATACGAATACTACTAACATTCCTCCCATGTAAATCAATAGTACAATAAGAGCTAAAAAAGAGGAGCCTATGAGAGAGAGTATAGAGCATCTTGCTATTGAGACGACCACTAGGCCTAGGGCTGAGTAGTAAGGAGAAAGTCTGTAAAATACCAGAGAACTACCAAAAAGTAATACTATAATAGATATGTAAAGTGTCATTATTAAAAGTTTATTGTTAATAATGGTTGGTAGATTGTTTGTTGCGGGTATTATTAACTTTGACTAAAAAAAATTAAAAATGGTTGGGCCTATGCGAAAGAATCACCCTTTATTAAAGATTGTTAATTCTACGTTTATTACTTTACCTTGCCCCAGGAAATTTTTTGTTTGGTGAAATTTTGGGTCTCTTTTAGGGTTATGTTTGGTGATGCAGATAGTTACTGGCCTTTTTTTGTCTATGCACTATACTGCTGATATAAATCTTGCTTTTTCTTCTGTTGGGCATATTTGTCGTGATGTTAATTATGGGTGGTTGTTACGAAGTATTCATGCTAAAGGGGCTTCTCTTTTTTTTATATGTTTGTATTTTCATATAGGTCGGGGTTTATATTATGGTTCTTATGTAAATGTAGAGACTTGGAATATTGGAGTTTTATTGCTTATTTTGGTGATGGGGACTTCTTTTGTTGGCTATGTTCTTCCTTGGGGGCAGATGTCTTTTTGGGGGGCAACCGTGATTACTAATCTTGCTTCGGCTATTCCTTATTTAGGAAGTTCTTTAGTTCAGTGGATTTGGGGCGGGTTTTCTGTGGATAAAGCTACTTTGACTCGATTTTTTACTTTTCATTTTCTTCTTCCTTTTGTTGTTGCTGCATTGTCTGCTGCTCATTTATTATTTCTTCATCAAACGGGCTCTAATAAACCCACAGGGTTAGACTCAAGGTTTGATAAGGTCCCCTTTCATATCTATTATACTGTTAAGGACATTCTTTGGGTTTTGGTGATTATTTTGGTTTTAGGGACTGTTTCGTTATTCTTTCCAACGGCTCTTAATGACCCAGACAACTTTATTCCAGCTAATCCTTTAGTTACTCCGGTTCATATACAACCTGAGTGATATTTTTTGTTTGCTTATGCTATTTTACGGTCAATACCCAAAAAGTTGGGAGGGGTTTTGGCTTTAGTTGGGGCTATAGCAGTTTTGTTTTTGGTTCCCTTGGTTCACATATCTATTCAACAGTCTAGGTCTTTTCGTCCTTTATCACAATTGGTTTTTTGAATGCTCGTGGTATGTTTTTGGGTATTGACCTGGTTGGGGGGGCAACCTGTTGAAGTACCTTATGTAAGGTTGGGGCAGGTTGTTTCTGTGTTTTACTTTTCAATCTTTTTAGTTTGGTATCCCTTGGTGTCTTATTTAGAAAATTTTCTTTTGTTTAGAAAGGTAAAATATTACAAGAAGTAGTTTAAAGAAAATGGTAGCTTTGGGAGTTATTGATGAGAGTTGAGTCTTTTCTTCTTGAAGGGTTTAAGAAAACAAGGCTTGAACTTGTTCTAAAGAAATCAAAATTCTTTGTACTTCCGTTATACTATTTCTTATTACTTGAGTTGAAGCCTTATGGTGTAGGTGCTTGGCCGTTAACCAAGAGAGAGCAAGATCAATACTTGTCAGCTCAGGTGTTAAAGTAGCAAAGTGGTTAATGCCGAAGATTTAGGATTTTCGACCAAAGGTTCAACTCCTTTCTTTTACTGTAAAAGTTGAGATTTAAACTCAAATTTTTTACATGCAACGCAAAAGTCTTTCCCTTAGACTACTTTCACAGGAGGAGTTTAAGTTAAAAAACTAATAGCCTTCAAAGCTTTCATTATGGATTAAAATTCCTTAACTTCTGGGTTCTGTGGTGTAAACAACATATTAGATTGCAAATCTTTAGATACGGTTAGATTCCGTTAGGACTTCAAAGCGGCTTGAGTTGCACAAGCATTTTCTCTGTGTAAAAGAGATGCTTTCTCCATAGCTACACGTTGACAAAAGTAAAGTAAGCTAAGGTCAAGCTTTTAGGCTCATGTTCTAAATATGGAAGGATACAAACCTCCCTTTACTTTTATACTCCCAGAAAATACCAGACTTTAACTGGCTACTATGGTTTGACAGCCCATTGTTATATTTTAACTAATTCTCTTGTTTTACCGCTCAAACAGTAAATAGAAATAGATATATTATTGGTTTGTTTTATTGCGGTGTGTTTTAATAAAGGTTGATATTGTCTAATAATAAGTAGTTGGGGTTGTGGTGGTGGGTTAATGAACCTCTAATTATATAATATCTTATATAAGCTTTTTAGGGGATTTAAACCCCTTTTTACCAATTTACAAGGTTGGTTGTTTATAATAATACTTAAAAAGCTTATAGTGTTTCTATCGGGGTTTAAACCCGAACTTGTAGTATGAAGGGCTACTGTTGTTTTTCAACTATAGGAACTTTGTTTTCCAAGAGCAGGTTCCCCTACTCTTACCATGTTACGACTTTTCTCTTTTAGTAGTGATCATAAAGAGAGTGACGGGCGGTGTGTGCGTATTTCAGAGCTTTTTTCAAAAGGTTTTTATTTAACCTTTTTACTACTAAATCCTTCTTCTCCTTTGTTGGTTCTTTTTAGGTTCGCTATTCGTTTTGAGTATTGTAGCCCACTCATCTCCTTCTTATTGGTTGCATCGTGATCTAACGTTTTGGGTTTTCCTTTATGCCTACTTCTTTTTTAAGGTGGGCTGACGATGATGATATACAAACTGCAGGGTCAAAAAAAGGTAAGGTTTTTCGTGGATTATCTATTATGTGGCAGGCTCCTCTAGGGAGATCTAAAAAACCGTCAAGTCCTTTAAGTTTTAAGCTTTTGGCTCGTAGTTCTTTTAGGTTTGGGTTTAAGGTTTAATATAGCAGGGTCTCTAATCCTGGTTTAGGTTTAAACTTTCGTGATTCGTTTTTTACAACTTTTTTGAAAGTAAGAGGGCTTTCTTGTGCTGTGGTACATTTGACTGTTTGAGCATTTATTATGGTTGTGTTTTGGTTTTACTAATCACTTCCTTGTTTTTAATATTTTTTGCGTTTTACGTATAACCGCGGTGGCTGGCACGTAGTTTGACCAACGCTTTGATTTCTATAGTTAAGTCTAGTTTTCACTAATGGCTTAATGTATAGCACTGCAGTTGTGGTTGTCTTCCCATACTTTGGAATTTGGTATTTCTTATGGGTCTTTATTTTTGTTTTTAATGAAAGGCTTTCAACTCACTGGGGTAAGGGTTCTTTTGCATGTGTCATCTTAGGGGTAAAAATAAAGGAAATTGGGACCAAGTTTTCTGCATAAAGAGAGGACTTAAACCTTCCATAAAAGCATTTTCAGTGCTTTGCTTTGTCGTTAAGCTACTTTTGCTAGTTAAAGAAAGGAGTTGAACCTTTGGTCGAAAGGCTTAGGTCTTCGGCATTAACCACTTTGCTACTTTAACTACCTTATCTTAGGGTTAAACTAAGACTTTTTGATTGGAAGTCAAATATACTATAATATTTATAAGGTAAGATTTTCTTTATTTTTGTTCAGTATTTTTATTAAGACGTCCTTAGAGGGATTGGTCTTAATCTCTAGGTCCTTTCGTACTGAAGAGATTTCTTATTTTTGTAGCGTAGATAGAAACTGACCTGACTTACGTCGGTCTGAACTCAGATCACGTAGGGCTTTAAAGGTCGAACAGACCTACCCTGAGAGACTGCTACATCTCTTGGATGCCCCGGTCCAACATCGAGGTCGCAAACTCTTTCGTCAATAAGGGCTCTCAGAAAGAATAACGCTGTTATCCCTGCGGTAACTTTTTTCCTTGATCGGCTTATACCGGGTCATTTTATTAGCTTTGGGCCAGCTTTTTGATTTGTTTATCTTTTTATTTTGGCGAAGGTTTCTTTTTCTTCGCGGTTGCCCCAACCAAAAATCTCTGCAATAAAAACTGAGTGTTAGTAGTTTTGTTTTATTAGCTTTTAAAAGTTTAAACGTTTTTTGCAGTTAGTTTTAAGCTCGACAGGGTCTTCTCGTCTTGCGCCAGTATTTTCGTTTCTTCACAAAAATACTAAGTTTTCCTTTAAAGTAGGAGACAGTTAAGCCCTCGTCTTGCCTTTCATACTAGTCTCCAATTAAAAGACAAATGATTATGCTACCTTTGCACGGTCAAGATACCGCGGCCGTTAAAGTTTTCACTGGGCAGGCAGTACTCTTTATGATTGTTAAAACAAAGAGCGATGTTTTTGTTAAACAGGCGGGGCTTTGTTTGCCGAGTTCCTTCTACTTTTGTTGTATTGTTGGGGACTACCTGTGTTGGTATATTACTAATGTAAAAACTAGTTTCTTGGTTTGTTAGTTTTCTTCCTTCCAATGAGTTAGGTTAGTTTATAACTTAGGGAGTCAGCGGATACTAATTTTAACATTTTTTCTTGGTGGAAACCAATAGCCTAATACGAAAATTAAAGTTTTAGTTTGTGTGTCATTAATTATTGTAGGTTGTTTTATGTTGAGCTTTAACGCTTTCTTTTAGGTGGCTGCTTCTAGGCCTACTGTACTTGTAAATCTTTATTTGTTTTATGACTTTAACTGTTGTTTGGGTTTTTTCCCTGTTGACTAGAAAGCTTATCCTTTTTAGTCTAACCACCGAATTGTTTATGATTATTTTTATATATCTAAACACAGGGGTTCAAGCTAATACTTGGTTTTTAGGCAACCAGCTATCACTAGGCGCGTTTCATGTTTCGTGGCTATTGTCTCCTCTTAGTTCACTTTTGCAACAGTGAAACTTTACTTTCTTTATTTTGGGGTAACAATAGATCTCCTAGTTTCGGGTAAAAGTTCTTGGGTGCTTATTTCTCTTATTAAACCATCATACAAAAGGTATAAATTTTTATTTTTTCTTTTTTAGTGTTTAGTCTTTAATTTTTTTCAAATTTCCTTTACAGTACTTTTTCTATAGCTCTAAGGCTTTATTTCTAATAATTATACTTTTAAATTTTAGTGTTTTATAATTTTTTATTTTAATTACTTTAGTTTTTAATTACTTTAGTTTTTATTTATTAGGCTATTATTTATCATGTTAACAAAAAAAGGAATTCAACCTTTATTAGTGAGTTTACAGTTCACTGCTTTGTTCTTTCAGCCATTTTGTTAGTTGAATAAGGTTATTAAAATTGGGAGAGCAATTATTCCTGAAAGGGTAATTGTTAGTGTTGTGGCTTTTATGTTGTTTTTTTGCTTTAAGTTTTTTCGGGAGGAAAATATTGTTAAGGCATGTTTTGGGAAGGTTGTTAGCCTTCTTTTGAAGGCTATTCGGAGGTAGAAGAATAGTCTTATAAGTCTTCCTACTATTAGTCTTGTTGTAGTGATTATTGAGTTTTTTTCTATTAGTATTTTTAGACAAATGAACTTTTTAAGGAATCCTGTTAAGGGCGGCAGTCCTCCTAGGGACAGGATAGCTAGGGCTATTAGAGGGGTAGTTCAAGTTGCATTTTTTCTTTTCTTTTTTATTTTTGATATTTTGTTGGTTTTTTTAATTTTTAGTGAAAGAAATATTGATGTTTTTATAGTTATGTAGATTATAAGCATTATTAGTGAGGCTTGATGGTTAAACAGTCCTGTTAAAATAACTCATCCTATGTGTCTTATTGATGAGTAAGCTAATATCTTCCGAGTTTGTGTTTGTTTTAACCCTCCTCAAGATCCCACTACTACTGAGAGGGTTGAGCATATTAGTATTAGTTCGAATTTTAGATTTTTTATTATATTTAGTATTATTATTGTGGGAGCTATCTTTTGTCATGTAGTTATAAGTAGTCCTTGGGTTAGTTTTACACCTCTTATTACATCTGGGAATCATGTGTGGAATGGGGCTATGCTTAACTTGAAGAATAGAGCTCTGGTAATTATTACTCCTTTTATTTTTTCGATTGGTTTTTTGATTTCCCATGTTCCTTTTGTTCATACATTTATTAGTGCAGATTTAAGAATGGTTGCGGCTGCTAGGGCTTGTATTAGGAAATACTTTATGGCTGCTTCTATTTTTCGTGGTAGTTGTATGTAAGATATTAGGGGTATTATTGATAATGTGTTGGTTTCTAATCCTATTCATATGAGAAACCAGTGGTTTCTTGTAATGGCTATGAGGGTTCCTACAATTACTTTTGTAACAAAAAATAAGGTTATTGCTCGTTTCATGGGAGTTTGAGAGGATTTGAACCTCAAATATTCTAATTATCAGTTAGATACCTAGCCTATTAGGCTCAGACTCATAGGAGTGTTTTTGGGGGAAGTATTCCGATTCTTTTTATAATGATTATTGTTCATACAAGAAATCCTATTGAGAAGGGCAAGTATTTCTTTCAGGTTAAAAACATTAGTTGATCATATCGAAATCGTGGAAATGTGGCGCGTACTCATAGGAATGATGCTGATAGAAGGCTTGTCTTTATGGTTATTTTTATTATTTTTAGGGGCAGGAGGGTCAACGGTGATGTTCCTCCTAGAAATATTATTGTTGAGAGGAGTTTCATAAACATAATTTTTGCGTATTCTGCTAAGAAAAATAAAGCAAAAGGTCCTCCGGCATATTCTACTTTGTACCCTGAAACTAGTTCGGATTCTCCTTCTGTTAAGTCGAAGGGTGTACGTTTTGTTTCTGCTAGGGTTGATACATATCATATGTATGATAAAGGTAGGCAGGATAGTATAAATCATCTTTTTTGTTGAGTTTTTTTAATCCTTATTAGGTTAAATGTTCCTGCTGTGGTGACTATTGATAGTATTATCAGTCCGATTCTTATTTCGTATGAAATAGTTTGCGCTACTGCTCGGATTCCTCCTATTAATGAGTACTTTGATTTTGATGCTCATCCTGATCCTAGAAGAGAGTAGACGGACAGTCTTGATATACCAAGAATTAGTATTAGTGATAGTTTTATTTTGACGACGGGTTGTGGGCAGGGTATTATTGCTCACATTAGTAGGGCTAGTAGTAGGAATAATATTGGAGACAGAAAGAATAGGGTTGGTGAAGCTGATGAAGGCTTTAGTTTTTCCTTTATAAATAACTTTATACCATCGGCAACTGTTTGTAATGTTCCGTAGGGTCCTACGATTCTTGGTCCCTTGCGTAATTGCATGTACCCTAAGATCTTTCGTTCTACTAGTACTATAAAGGCTACAGCTAGTAGTATAGGTATTACAAAGGTTAGTGTTTTTAATATCATTGGTAGGAAAAGGTTCATTTTATTTTATTATCTTTGAGTGAATGGGTTAAATTAATGGGCTTTTTTTAATTTTTGGTCTTTGTGTTCTTAAGTATTATGCAATTTAGACGTTGGTTGTTTTCTACAAATCATAAGGACATTGGTACTCTGTATTTTCTTTTTGGTGCTTGAGCTGGTATGGTGGGAACTGCTTTAAGAATTATAATTCGTATGGAGTTAGCTCAACCTGGTTCGTTTTTAGGGGATGATCAAATATATAAAGTTATTGTTACTTCCCATGCTTTGATAATGATTTTTTTTATGGTAATGCCTATAATGATAGGGGGTTTTGGAAATTGGCTGATTCCTTTAATGATAGGGGCCCCTGATCTTGCATTTCCTCGGGTAAATAAAATGAGTTTTTGGCTTCTTCCTCCCTCTTTTTTGTTATTGCTAGCTTCTGCTGGTGTTGAAAGAGGGGCTGGTACGGGTTGAACTATTTATCCCCCTCTTTCTAGAGGCCTTGCTCATTCTGGGGGTTCGGTAGATTTGGCTATTTTTTCCCTTCATATTGCTGGTGCTTCTTCTATAGTAGCGGCAATTAACTTTATAACTACTGTTATTAATATGCGGGCTCCTGGGGTTACTTTTGATCGCCTTCCTTTGTTTGTTTGATCTGCTTTTGTTACTGCCTTTCTCCTTCTTCTTTCTTTACCGGTGTTGGCTGGGGCTATTACTATGTTGTTAACGGATCGGAAAATTAATACTACGTTTTTTGACCCTGCGGGTGGGGGAGATCCTATTTTATTCCAGCATTTGTTTTGGTTTTTTGGTCATCCCGAAGTTTATATTTTAATATTACCTGGTTTTGGGATGATTTCTCATGTGGTTGCGCATTATGCCGGTAAGCGAGAGCCTTTTGGGTATTTGGGTATGGTTTATGCCATGGTTGCTATAGGTGTTTTGGGGTTTTTAGTTTGGGCTCATCATATGTTTACTGTTGGAATGGACGTTGATACTCGTGCTTATTTTACGGCTGCTACTATGATAATAGCTGTTCCTACTGGAATAAAGGTTTTTAGTTGAATGGCGACATTACAGGGCTCTAATCTTCGCTGGGAGGCTCCTTTGCTTTGAGCTCTTGGTTTTATTTTTTTATTTACTGTTGGAGGATTGACTGGTGTAGTTCTTTCAAATTCTAGGTTGGATATAGTTTTACATGATACTTATTATGTGGTGGCTCATTTTCATTATGTTCTTTCTATGGGAGCTGTTTTTGCTATTTTTGCTGGTTTCACACATTGGTTTCCTCTTTTTAGGGGGGTTTCTTTACATCCGCAGCTTTCTAAGGTTCATTTTGTATTAATGTTTGTTGGTGTTAATTTGACTTTTTTCCCTCAGCATTTCTTAGGCCTTGCTGGGATGCCTCGTCGTTATGCGGATTATCCCGATGCTTACACTAGTTGAAATGTTGTTTCTTCTGTGGGTTCAATGATTTCTTTTGTAGGGGTGGTGTTTTTTATTTTTTTGGTTTGGGAGGCTTTTATTGTTCGCCGAGAGGTTGTGGCTCCTGACTTTAGTTCATCTTCTTTGGAGTGGCAGTATAGTTCTTTTCCTCCCTCACACCATACTTATGATGAGACTCCTTTTGTTGTTGTTATAAATAAGTAATTAGTTAGAAAAGTAGTTTAAAAAACTCTCGATTTCGGCTCGTGTATTTTTGGTTAGAGTCCAAACTTTTCTTATGGGGTTTCTGTTGTTTTTTATTTCTTCTATTTTCTTTTTAGGTGTTTTAGGTATAATTTTGAATCGTGTCCATCTTCTTACGGTTATGTTATGTTTGGAGCTTTTGCTGGTTTCTCTTTTTTTAAAAGTTTCTGTTTTAAGTTTTTCTCTACTAAATTTTTCTTTTTGTGGGGCTAGTCTTGTTTTATTGACTTTTTCTGCTTGTGAGGCTGGGGTTGGTTTATCTCTCTTGGTGGCTGTATCTCGGAGGCATAGGTCTGGTAATGTTTTTGTTTTGAAATTACTTCGTTTCTAATGGCAACTTGGCTACAGCTTGGGTTTCAGGATGCATCTTCTCCTTTAATGGAAGAGTTGACTTATTTCCACGATTATATTCTTATTGTTTTGGTTTTGATCACAGTGGTGGTTTTTTATGGTCTTTTTTGTTTGGTTTTTATCCCTTTTACAGATCGATTTTTTTTGGAGAATCAGGGTTTGGAAACTGTTTGGACGGTTGTTCCTGCAGTTATTCTTGTTTTTATTGCCTTTCCTTCTTTACAGTTGTTGTATTTGATAGATGAGATAAAAGATCCCTGTCTTACTGTTAAGGTTGTGGGTCATCAGTGGTATTGAAGATACGAGTATACTGATTATTGCAGCTTAGAGTTTGATTCTTATATGGTCCCTTCTGTAGATTTGGTTTCTGGTTCTCCACGTCTTTTAGAGGTAGATAATCGTATGGTTGTTCCTGTCCAGAATTCTGTCCGGGTGTTGGTAAGCTCTTCTGATGTTTTACATTCTTGGGCGGTTCCTTCTTTGGGGGTTAAGATGGATGCTGTTCCAGGTCGTTTAAATCAAATTACTTTTCTATCTCCTCGAAGGGGTATTTTTTATGGGCAGTGTTCAGAGATTTGTGGTGCAAACCATAGTTTTATGCCTATTGTTATTGAGTCTGTCCCTTTCAGTTTTTTTGAGGGGTGGGTTTCTAGGTTTGTTGAATAATAGTTCTTTGGTTAGCTAAGTAGCAAAGCATTAGACTCTTAATCTAATAATGGTAGAGTAAGCGATTACCACCAAAGGATGCCTCAACTTGACTTGATTTGGTGAGGGTTTAAATTTTTTATTTCTTGGTCTTTTTTGTTTATTAGCTTTGTTTATTTTACTAAAATGAAGTTTGTTTCGGTGTATTCTAGAGGTTTTTCTGATTTTTCTAGGGATTTTTCTGGTTGTTTAGATTTTGAGTGGTTATGGTAAGTTTTTGTTCTATTTTTGATCAATTCCAGCCGGATGTGTTTGTTTTTTTTCCTATGGTGGTAGTTTGTTTAGTGTTGAAAGTTGTGTGATTATTTTTTATGGTTAAAAAAAGTTGAGTAAAAAATCGAGTTAGTGTAGTTTGGGTTAGTTTTGTAGGTTTTGCCTTGAAGCTAATTTTTCAGACTACTTCAGAGAAGACTGGTCCTTGGGCAGGGATTCTTTTTACTGTTTTTGTTTTAATTTTGTCAATAAAAATTATGGGCCTTCTTCCTTATAAATTTACTAGTACAAGGCATCTTTCTGTTACTTTTAGTATAGGTTTTCCTCTTTGGTTAGGGGTAAATGTTTTAGGTTTTTATATTTCATTTAGGAGTCGTTTAAGTCATTTGGTACCTCAAGGTACTCCTTTAGTTCTTATTCCTTTGATGGTTTGAATTGAGTCTTTGAGTTTGTTGGCTCAACCCCTAGCTTTAGGCCTTCGTTTGGCAGCTAATTTGACTGCAGGGCATCTTTTAATCTTTTTATTGGCCACCACTATTTGGTCTTTTGTGGATGTTTATTTGGCTGCGGTTTCTTTGTTTGTGGTGTTTATTTTATTGTTTGTTTTAGAGATAGCTGTGGCTTGTATTCAGGCTTATGTTTTTACTGCTTTAGTTCATTTTTATCTGCAGGAAAAAGTTTAGATTAATGAATCATCAACATCCTTATCATTTAGTAAATCAGAGTCCTTGGCCTATAACGGCTTCTTTGGGGGCGTTAATTGTTACTTTAGGTTTAGTTCTTTGGTTTCATGGTTTAGGGTTTTCTGCTGTTTTGTTAGGTTTAATTTCTTTATTTTTTGTCACTTTGTCTTGGTGGCGTGATGTAATACGGGAATCTACTTTTCAGGGGAAACACACTTATGCTGTTGGAGTAGGCCTTCGTTATGGTATGGTTTTGTTTATTACATCAGAGGTACTATTTTTTTTTGCTTTTTTTTGGGCTTTTTTTCATAGGAGCTTAGCTCCTACGGCGGAGCTGGGTGTGTGTTGGCCTCCAACTGGGGTTAGTCCTATAAAACCTTTTTTGGTTCCTCTGTTAAATACGGCTGTTTTGTTGTCTTCTGGGGTGACTGTTACTTGGTCTCATCATAGGATTATTGAAAAGAGCTGAGGGGAAGCTGTTCAGAGGCTCTTTTTGACCGCTATTTTGGGGTTCTATTTTACTGCTCTTCAGGCATGAGAATATTTTGATAGTTCTTTCACTATTTCGGATGGAGTTTATGGTTCTACTTTTTTTGTGGCTACTGGTTTTCATGGTTTGCATGTTATAATAGGGACGACTTTTTTGCTGGTTTGTTTTTTTCGTTTGGTGAGGTATCATTTTTCTAATAGTCATCATTTTGGGTTTGAAGCTGCGGCCTGGTATTGGCATTTTGTTGATGTGGTTTGGTTGTTTTTATATATCTCTATATATTGGTGGGGTAGGTAAAGAGAGAGAGGGATTTTAGCCCCCGTCTTTTGATTTCAAGTCAACTACATTTTTTCTGTCATCTCTCTTTTTAAA